AATACCGGCAAAAACATCTCGGAACAAGGTTCTAGCGCCATGCCAAATATGTCCGAAGAAGAAGAGCAGAGCAAATGAAGCATGGCCAAAAGTAAACCAACCCCTTGGACTGCTACGAAAAACACCATCGGATTTCAAAGTAGCACGATCTAATTCAAAAATTTCGCCCAATTGAGCGCGTCGAGCATATTTTTTCACAGTAGCGGGATCACTATAACTGACTCCATTCAGTTCGCCACCATAGAACTCCACAGTTACACCTACTTGTTCGACACTATACTTCGACTCTGCCCTTCGAAACGGAACATCGGCTCTAACAATACCGTCTCCGTCTACCAAAACAACCGGAAATGTTTCAAAAAAAGTGGGCATACGACGTACAAAAAGTTCACGCCCTTCCTTATCTCTAAAGATAGGGTGTCCTAACCACCCAACAGCTATTCCATCCCCATTGTCCATTGAGCCCGCTCTGAATAATCCCCCCTTTGCCGGATTATTACCGATGTAATCATAAAAAGCCAATTTTTCAGGAATTTTAGACCAAGCCTCTGATAAACTTTGATTTTCGGCTATCCCAGCGCTAACTCTTCGATATATTTCTTGCTGGAAGTATCCCTGATCCCATTGATAACGAGTGGGACCAAATAATTCAATCGGGGTAGTTGCTGAACCATACCACATAGTTCCAGCAACAACAAAAGCGGCAAAAAAGACAGCAGCGATACTGCTGGAAAGGACGGTTTCAATATTTCCCATGCGTAATCCTTTGTATAGACGTTGGGGCGGACGGACACTAAGATGGAATAGGCCGGCTAATATGCCCAATGTCCCTGCTGCAATATGATGAGAGGCTATTCCTCCCGGAACAAAAGGATCAAAACCTTCCACACCCCACGCTGGATTTACAGATTGTACCCTTCCGGTTAGTCCATAAGGATCGGACACCCATATTCCAGGACCATACAACCCCGTTACATGAAATGCGCCAAACCCAAAACAAGCCAACCCTGAAAGAAATAAATGAATTCCAAAAATCTTAGGTAAATCTAAAGAAGGTTTTCCTGTACGTTCATCAGAAAATATTTCTAGATCCCAGTACACCCAATGCCAAATAGCTGCCAAAAAGCATAAGCCAGAAAACACAATATGTGCCCCGGCCACACCTTCGTAACTCCAAATACCCGGATTCGTTATAGTACCTCCTGTGATACTCCAACCGCCCCATGAATTGGTTATTCCTAAACGAGTCATGAAGGGTATAACAAACATACCCTGTCTCCACATTGGATCAAGAACGGGGTCAGAGGGATCAAAAACCGCTAGTTCGTATAGAGCCATCGAACCGGCCCAACCAGCAACTAGAGCTGTATGCATTATATGAACAGAAATCAAACGACCCGGATCATTCAATACGACGGTATGAACACGATACCAAGGCAAACCCATGGAAATACCCCTTTAATCAACGAATAATAGACACTATGTAACTTTATTGCATTGTAAAAAGTAAAAAAACTATGCTCTGGACCCACTCTTTCGGTAGATTTTCTCGAGGAAAGAATTAATATTTGTTCTATTCTTTTAGTAATAATAATAGTAATAGATGAATTCCATTTGTAGGAACAAAAATAAGCAGATCTATTCTATACCCGATAAGTACCAATACGCAATGGTAGAGGGGATTGATCCCACTTTCATTTTCTCTGAGTGAAGACATACCCATTTGTTCATATCATTCCAAAGACCCATTCGTTTCGTAAAAATTTTCCTTTAGTCATAATCATTCGGTTTTCTTTTTTTATGTTATTGTTATGAACTTATTCAATTTATGGATAAACTATGATAAAGGCTAATCTTATTAAGACAATAAACCCGTTGTTACGCTTCCACATCAAAGTAAGATATAGTACTTAATTTTTTTTCTTTCATTTTATGCCTATTGGTGTTCCAAAAGTACCTTTTCGAAGTCCTGGAGAGGAAGATGCATCGTGGGTTGACATATAGTGCGACTTGTCAGATATATTGGGTCACATGGAATTTCCCCATTCTCTCCCCTGATCGAGATATCCCCTCTTTCGCCCAAAAAAGATTGATTGAATTATCAAAAGTTTGGAGCGTGAAATACAATTTAATCCTATTTATTTTTTGTAGGGGTATCAGATTAATATTATCAATTAGAATAATTTATGGTTGGCTCGACTGGACCAAAAAAATGAAGTATCCAGGCTCCGTTTAGAAAAAACCCAATTGGTAATATATCTAAGATTACTACTTTTATAATATTCTATTTATAAACAGGAGCGATCTCAAACTGTTTAATCAATCGAGTAATATAATGAATACATTTAATATAATGAATACATTGAATATTTAGTGGAAGACATGAAATAAATGAAATTGAAAAATAAAAAAAGCCATAGCAAAAAGACGTGGTATTGGGACATTTGCCCTATATGTGCAAATAAAAATCGGGCCTATCTTTACTCGGAGTAGAGCATAAACCTAAAAAAATTGAAAAAGCCCATTCAGGAACAAGAAAATGGCATCGTTATTTGGATTCGATCTCGATGAAACAATACATCAATGAGAAGTTCATTCGATAAGTTTAGTAAATTATTTATATATATATTTTATTTATATATAGGTAAAGTAAACAGGCCAAAACAAATCCTTCTTGAAAAATGGAAGAAAAAAAGCCCTTTGTTAGAAGTTAGAAAGAGCCCCCTATGAAAATAAAAAAGAATGAGGGCTGCAATCTACACATTGATTCTTTTTTTTTTGCGCGATTTTTGGTAAACCGTATGCATCAAAAGGTGCGCGTACGGTTCCTAAGGATACAATTATATCCTAATCAACCGACTTTATCGAGCAAGATTACTTTTTTTAGGCCAAGAGGTTGATAGCGATCTCTCGAATCAAATTATTGGTCTTATGGTCTATCTCAGTCTAGAGGATGATAGCAAAGATCTGTATTTGTTTATAAACTCTCCCGGGGGGTGGGTAATACCCGGAGTAGCTATTTATGATACTATGCAATTTGTACAACCAGATGTACAGACAATATGCATGGGATTGGCCGCTTCAATAGGATCTTTTCTTCTGGTCGGAGGAGAGATTACCAAACGTCTAGCATTCCCTCATGCTCGGCGCCAATGAGTTTTGTATTTGAGAGAAAAAAGAAGACTATGCCTTCGCCATATGAAATATGACTATTAAGTAATAATAGCATGGCATTTTGAATTCGATATGAGAAACCTTTTTTTTTTATTTTTGTTTTTTTTTTTCAAAAATCAATCATTAGATTATATATCGAACGAATAGTATGAGATAAAGGGCATTTCCGATTTTATCTGATTTATCGGAAGCCTATTGCAGCGTCACAAACTTTTTTGTTTTCACACCAGAGGGATAATAACAATATTTATCTTAGGAAAGAATACAAAAAAAAGAAACTTTGGGATTGCTTAATAACAGACTAAATAAATATATAAAGCAACGGAACCATCATAGTATGTTTTAACTACTCCAAAATAAAATGAAGGATGGTTATTGGATTATTTACCGATCGGGGTCTGATAGGCCCTATATTTGAATATTTGAATTTTATTTTATACTTCTTCAATGGAATGGAGGTTATAAAGTAAATTCCATTGTATAGCCGTATGCAATGCGCAAAAGATGCCTGTACGGTTGTTCAATTCTATCTTTTGGTTTTCATATCATTACTCGTTATTTAATTTATTCTCTTTGATTTCTCTTCGAGATAGAAGAACCATTTATTAGGTTATATAATCAGGGTAATGATCCATCAACCTGCTAGTTCTTTTTATGAGGCACCCGCAGGAGAATTTATCCTGGAAGCGGAAGAAATGATGAAGCTGCGCGAAACCATTACAAGGGTTTATGTACAAAGAACAGGCACACCTCTATGGGTTGTATCCGAAGACATGGAAAGAGATGTTTTTATGTCAGCAACAGAAGCCCAAGCTCATGGAATTGTTGATCATGTAGGGGTAGAATAAAAAATAACAGGGATTTCGCGCAAATACAAATACGCCATTTGAAATTTTATCTTCTTACTGGGTTTGATAGAGTATTCTATTAATTAATTTATTACTATAGAAGTAATTCCTAATCGGCCGGTTAGGATCGATCTAAACCAGCTCATTATGTATACGAGTCAACATGCCAACTATTAAACAACTTATTAGAAAGACGAGACAGCCAATCAGAAATGTTACGAAATCCCCCGCCCTTGGGGGATGCCCTCAGCGACGAGGAACATGTACTAGGGTGTATGTGTGACTCGTTCAGAGCATGGACTGGGGCAAAAGAAAAGAACCCATTTTTCCAGTATCAGTGATCAGTAACAGTAAATAAGATAAAATAAAACGGAAGAACTCCATTCACTATCTAAAAAGTATCTATCATACCCTTCTATTGTGTATCAAAATTTATGGTTTCTAGTGGTGTAAATCCAATCGTCTCCATTTTCAATTTAAGATGAGAAAGAATTTCCCATTGGTAGCAAATGTTTATCCATTAAGCGGGGGGAATCCCATTTAAAGGCAAGAAAGATTACGCCCTTACTCTTTCAACAACGGACTAAGAGGGTCAGCTACACAGTTAATCTTCATAATTAAATACCGTTACTGTATAAGTGGATCTCGTTGTGAAAGACGGATTACTGAATAATTCATGGGTAGAGCCAAAAAGTGTGAACTGTACAAGTTAACAATAGCATTGATTAAATGAAAGAAAAGAAAGGGCTCCGGTGTATAGAAGGGATCTCGCCGTTTAAGAAGTAACCATAGAAACGATGGAACCCACTATTTTTTTTTATTCATTTCTATTTTATATTTACTACTTTTTGTTTTTATTTAATATTAATATGCTTTTTTTAATATCTAGTATCAATATCAATATTATTTCTTATTTCGAGGTAAAATGCCTATAAAAAAAAATAAAAAATCGTGGGCGGGAAGGTTATAGTAGCAAAAGCCGTTGGAGTTTTTATTTTATACATTGGAAGGATCCGTTTTGTTATTAACAAACTAGAAAAGGGGAAGGGAATAACTGAAAGAAAAGAAATCAATTATCAATTAGTTATTTATCAAAGTTTCATTTATTCAATGACCAGAATTAAACGGGGATGTATAGCTCGGAGACGTAGAACAAAAATTCGTTTATTTGCATCAAGCTTTCGAGGGGCTCATTCAAGACTTACTCGAACTATTACTCAACAGAAAATAAGAGCTTTGTTTTCGGCTTATCGGGATAGAGGTAGGCAAAAGAGATATTTTCGCCGTTTGTGGATCACTCGGATAAATGCAGCAATTCGAGGGAATTTAGTATACTATAGTTATAATATTTTCATACACAATCTGTACAAGAAGCAGTTGCTTCTTAATCGTAAAATACTTGCGCAAATAGCTATATTAAATAGAAATTGTCTTTCTATGATTTCCACTGAGATTATAAAATAAGTAGATTGGAAGGACTCCATAGGAATGTTTTAAATTTTAACGGAGTGCGCTGTAAAATTAACTCCGGGAAGGTAGAATAGAAATTAGTATGATAAAATATAATCAAATAATATGATAAAGTCGTCAAAATGAACAAACAAGACGTTCAATAAAAAAAGATTTATTCTTTTTCCCCGATCCTTTTTTTCTTATGACACGACACTCACATCTTAATTCGCGAATTTTTCGAACAAAACATCAATCCGCCTTTGAGTTCGTATTGGAATTTTGATTCAAGTGAAGAGTAAGCCTATCCCCCTTTTTGATTCTAAGACCCGCAGTTCTAGCAGCCGACTCACCTCTTTCAAATTGTTTCTCATTACTAAGAAAGGGTAACAAAGATAAAATACGAGCTTGCTTGATAGCAATAGTAATTAATCGTTGTTGTTTTAAGTTTAATCTATTCACCCGTCTAGATAATATCTTTCCTTGTTCACTAATAAATCGACTAATTAAACTCATGTTTCTATAATCAATTCGATCCCCCGACCCAATCGGGGGCAAACGCCTACGAAAAGATCGCTTGGATTTAAAATAGAGTCGCTTGGATTTATCCATGATTTGTTTATTCCTTATCCCGAAAATCCTAATTTTGTCGGGGATTTCTTTTTGGTTTGTTTATCTTTAAATATATGTTATATATAATATATGGTATATGACATTTTTCATCTTCCTTGGAAGGATGACATACAATACATACGTGTAATCGGTTCCATCTATTTCTTTATCTCCCCATGAATTGTATATTTGTAACAAAAGGGACAGAATTTTCTCAATTCCAATCGACTAGGCGTATTGTGTCGATTCTTTTGAGTAATATATCTGGAAATACCAACCCTCTTTGATTCCTTATTAGCATCATTTCGAACAGCACAATTGGTACATTCCAAAATAACTGTTACTCGAACATCTTTCCCCTTGGCCATGAACCCCCTTTGTATTTTTGATTCACTCAACTATTCTATTTTGCGATCCAAAGAGAAAAAAGGAACGAAAAAAAAAAAATAGAAGTTGCTAACTCGAAATAAAATTATGAAAAATTTCGTTGCAATCAAGATAGTAATAATAAGTAATACAATGATTTCTAACTACATTTCTAATCCCAATATAGCGTTTCGTCTTTCATTTAAGTATTTTGTATGATATTGTTGACCTATCCATCAATTCCCATTTCCGTTCTCATTCTCTTTTTAATTATTTTAATTTAAATAATTAAAATTAAAAATTTTATTTTAATTCGAGCCCCGGGCCTCAGGCCCGAGTTCCGAGTTTCACTGAATTTGAATCCACTTTTATTCTTTCTCTTTTCGAACTTATTCGAATTTTAAAAATTCTAAAATGAAAAGATGGGAAGGGGAGGGATTAGTCACAGAGATTTTATTAAATCCCTAATCTTCTTCACCACTTCCCATGTTACTAACTAGAATGAAAAAAAGGGGAATATCAGCGCATCCGGAAATAAACGATTGATCTCTATCAATAGACCTGCTAAAAACCCGAACCATATAGTACTTACTACCGGCGCCACGGAGAGATATGTTTTTAGATCTCGCATTTTATTTGAAATCCTCCTTCTTTATTGGAATTTGTAATACATATATGATCAGACATATATGGAGTTAATGATCGCTTGTATTTGTCCGCGGAATCCCTAATTCAAATTGAAATGTACAACGATTCAGTAGAATATTCCTTTTCTTAAAAAAAACGTGCCCTTTTCTGTACCAGCATTTCCCCAAAATATTCATTTTTTTTACAGCGGGTTTCATTATACGTAACGCATATAAGTAGTTTATTATAATTAATTAATAATTAATTATATGTTCTATGATATGAGATCAAAAAGAAGAAATGACAAGATAATTTTTGTATAGAAATGGAGTAAATAAAGATGTGGAAAACAATACGGGTATTCTCTACAATGACACTGTAACCCAATTGAAAGGGATGTAGCGCAGCTTGGTAGCGCGTTTGTTTTGGGTACAAAATGTCACGGGTTCAAATCCTGTCATCCCTACCTATTCTATTACTTATCTTATGAGCAGGAATCGTAACGAGGGATCAATTGAAATCGATTAAATTGGGCATCCATAACATGATCAATCTTTCATTTGACTCTATTCTACTATAGAATAGGATACGCATGCAAAAATATAATATATTAGGGTTACTTACAAAATATTTAGTGTGATAATAAAGCGCTCTTAGTTCAGTTCGGTAGAACGCGGGTCTCCAAAACCCGATGTCGTAGGTTCAAATCCTACAGAGCGTGATCCCATTCTTGTTATTCTTAGGTCGAAAATTACACTGAAATGAAATAATTGAACAGCAATTTCAATTTGACCCCTGCCCTATGTATTGTATTAAAATTAATAAAGCAAGTAGGGGTCAATCAAAAAAAGAGCTATTAACTAATTAAAGGTCCAACTGATCACCGCGTCTGTATTGTAAATATGCGGTTACAAATAATCCAGCCAAAGTAATAGGAATTAGACCTAAGACAATTCCAAATAGAAAAACTTCAATCATTTCAATTTGTTTGAAAGAGGAAAAGGAGAGGTAATATCTATTCTTAACTATTAATTCATATTGCCCATGAATCTCAATGACCAAAAATTGGAAATTGACACGGTAAGAAACTTAAGAAACTATAGAATATATGGAATAACACAGAAAGATTTCGTTTTTTTATGAATCGTTTGTTCAATTAATTTCAAATAAGTCGTATCTTGTTCAACCCGATAAATAGAGCTGAGGTTATAGTTAAAACCGCTAGTAGAAAACCGAAATAACTAGTTATAGTAAGCATAAAGAGGCTAAATGAAATATGGTCTTTTTATACATATGTTTAGAAAGCACTTCCCTAAATTCAAATTTTTGAAAGATACAAACAAGAATAAGCAAAAAGACCAATTCCACTTATTCTTTCAATTGAAAGTTTTTGATTCATCAATCCTTCTAAACAGTAATAAAAAAAAAAAAAAATGGGAGTGACATAGGTAAGAAATCAATTCATCATCTGTGATATCTGAGCATCCCCTAATTCCCAATCAACAGATTCATCTTAAAAACTAATATTCTTATACTAATATTATATATTATAATTAATAATCAAAATTAGAAATAATAAAAAACTCTGTTGTGTAACTTCATTCAAAAAATGAAATTGAATCGCTTTAAAATTGGAAAATCATTTCTATTTTGATTTTGATCATTTTTTTATTATTGTATCGAATACATTGTGTATTTTCGAACAAAGAATGACCTTATATTATACTAGAATCTCCCTTTTTTTACTTTAACTTTACTTTATTACTTTCCCTTTTCTTTTTTACTTTAATTTGATTTGACCTCATTAGATTCAGTAGTAGGTTTATTCTCATAATATCTCTAATGAGAAGAAAAAGAGTTTCGCATGATCTAATCGTGCGAAACTTATACATTTTTTCTTTACATATCTTAAATTAGAGAGCCCCCCGCCCTTTTATAATTATAATTCGATCAAGAACGGCCTTTTGGTTCTAATACAACAATGCGTGCATCGCGAATATTGATTATTTTCTTCTTTGTTCTCTTTCTTTCGTCGAAGACTATCGGCTAGTCTTACTTCTTACTGGACAACTAACCAATTCCTTAAAAATGAAAAAAAAAAGGGGGGGGGGGGTTCCAACAAAAAACATCTTCTACAAACACAAAAAGAAAGAATATTTTTATATTTTGGATCTAATTTAATTGTAGGTGTAGGAGAATGGAATATGATAATCCCACTCGCGAATTATTTGAAAGCAACCCGTTGTATTCACATTTTATCTGATCTTCAGTTTCTAATCCGAAGCCGATAATGGAGAGAACCCTTATACTACTACAGGAATTTGAAAATTTTTTTATTGAATAGTATAGAATACTACATCGACAGGCAACAATAAAAGAAAAAAGAAAGTCTCTAGCACTCCATTTAGATACTAATTGTGAAATTGCGTTGCTGTGTCAGAAGAAGGATAGCTATACTGATTCGGTATACTCTAAAGACACCCTTGGTACCCTATTGACGATCTCACAAAGATTCAATTTCAGTGAATTCCCATTTACTGATCTCATCTTTTACGGAATCGATCCCCTTTTTGACTGTACAAGAATACGTGGAGCTCGGCATGTCTGGAAGCACAGGAGAACGTTCTTTTGCTGATATTATTACCAGTATTCGATACTGGGTCATTCATAGCATTACTATACCTTCCCTTTTCATTGCGGGTTGGTTATTCGTCAGCACGGGTTTAGCTTACGATGTATTTGGAAGCCCTCGTCCAAACGAGTATTTTACAGAGAGTCGACAAGGAATTCCATTAATAACTGGCCGTTTTGATCCTTTGGAACAACTCGATGAATTTAGTAGATCTTTTTAGGAGGCCCCAATGACCATAGATAGAACCTATCCCATTTTTACAGTGCGATGGTTGGCTGTTCACGGATTAGCT